TTTGCCTACAGTAAAAGGACTAATCAGTTATTTCTTTCATCGCCCCAAACATGCCAATATTGGCACTAATGGTACGTAAATGTAACTCCTTGTTCATGTTCAAACAACTATTCAGAGTTCCTAGCGCTCCTTGTAAAGCTTGTTGGAAAACCCGTTGTCGGACTTGATTAATTGCTCTTTGTTGTTCAAAATGAATGGTTTCATTTTTGTAATTTTCTAATTGGTCCAAAGTCTTAGAAGTTGAATTAATCAAATTGAATTTTTCTCGTTCTATCTCAGAGTATCCGTTCACTCGAAACTGATCTGCTTCTATTTCGACTTTCCGTAACCGGGCCCGGGCTTTTTCCAGCCGTTCAACGGCCCCACCCTGCAGTTCTTCTGAATTTCGAATACTATTCAAGATCCTCAGTTTGCGATTATCTAATAAATCACTTAATGAAAGTAGATTATCTTTCCATTCATCTCAAAACTTCCATGATCCCTTCCCGAACCAAACATGAAATTTTCGATTCATTTGGCTCTCACGCTCAATTACGTCAACTACTTATGTATGGGGGGGGGTTCCCATATCTTTTTTTAATGTAATGAGCCTATCCTCTCTCTCTTCTCTATTCATATTCCAAAATGAATCTTGCGGCTGATCCCTAATCCAAGACCGGAATATTCGGAGGACTCTTCTGACCAAATCAAAATAGATAATTGTCAGCAAAGTTGTTTCTTTTTTTCTTCAAATCCAAAGAATTCTTCTTACTTTATACATAGGTCATCGATTCAGCATAAAAAGGGGTTGTTTGAAATACCTATTTTTCCAATATTTTCCAATCAAATTTCCAATACCACTAAAAGGCTCAAATCTTTTTATCAACATGAGTGTTTTATATCGAAAAAAAAAAATTCCAATTATTATTAATTATTTAATTATTCCTTTTGAAAATATTTCTATTCTATAGTAAAACATAGTAGTAGAAAGAGTACCGTGCTTTGTCTGGACTTCAATTCAAACTTTAGCTTTAACCATGTTAATGGTCCCACATTATTGGTTTGATTCATAGAGAATCAAAATAGATTTACCAACAAATCACGAAATGCTATGGTTCTTAAATATGATTTGAAATTGATTCAGAAGTAATTCGCGGAATCATGCACCCTTTTCCCTTTGGTCCTTAGTTATAACGAAAAAAAAGTGCAGCTGGTTGGGTCCAGCCTATTCTTGAAATAAACAACTCGCACACACTCCCTTTCCAAAAAAGATCAATACACCAAGCACTACACTTAGATTTATTGGATTTGTTGCTAAAATATCGGTATTAAACCCGAAACTCCCGGCGAATGGCCAGTGAACCAAAGAAACGAAAGAATCGGTTACATTTTTCATATGATCTCCTCTTTTAGATAGACTAAAAAAAATTAGTAATTTACCTATTTCGACACAGAGTCAAAAATTCGATTTTGAAATCCTTTCTTTGAATTGGCAATTGGGGATTCCCGCTAAGAAGGATACTATTTAGTATTAGGGACCGGGACTTCTGTCAATTGCAAAACCCCTCGTTTGTTGCAACATCTCTTAAAAAGAGGGGTTTCCTTACTTTAGACTAAGAAAGGGAAAGAAAAAAGCGAATTTTTATGCTTATTTTAATTCCTCATCCTCAAATAAGTCCTTCCAATTGTAGGAGTTAAATCTTGATAGAATTCGAAAAAGCCCGAAGCACAGATCTAATCAATAAGAAAAAAAAAAAGTCAATTTCCTTTCCTATTTATAGGATTAAACAAAAGGATTAGCAAATAAAAGCGCTAATGCTACAACCAGTCCATAAATTGTTAAAGCTTCCATAAAAGCCAGACTAAGCAATAAAGTACCTCGTATTTTTCCCTCCGCCTCGGGTTGTCTCGCAATCCCCTCTACTGCTTGGCCCGCAGCAGTACCTTGACCAACTCCAGGTCCAATAGAAGCAAGCCCAACAGCCAACCCAGCGGCAATAACGGAAGCGGCAGAAATCAGTGGATTCATGATAAGTTCCTCGCACTAAAATAAAGAAAAACAAAAACTAAAGAAATCGTTAATGATACAATCGTCCAATGAATTATGACTTAATTATTCCGTCACTGGGATTCACCCAGCCGAAGTAACTAAGAACTCCGAATTGGAGTAATAATAATATTATTATTGAACCATCAAAACTATTTCGATATCTCTTTTTTAGTTCCGATCCACGGGCACAACACAGGATTTTTATGAATCCATCCGACTTTTGTTCTTCCATTTCTTTTTTCGGGACCTTTTTTTGAATTCTTCGTTCGTTTTCTTTACTTTATTTCATCTCTTTATTTTTATTGATTCAATTCCCAGTCAAAGCAAAGACGAAATCGAATAATTTCTATTGGAATCCCTATCGAAATTCACAATAGTCGCAAGAGTAGGGTGGATTAGATGTATCTTTAGTTCATATATAACTAGCAATATCTAATATCCCATATACATGTCTTTCTTCCAGAACGTAAACCAACTATTCATATCTTAGATTCAAAGTATTCGTATCTTAAAGTCAATCGTATTCTAGAACCCCTTTTCAAAAAACCCACAAGAGTTGGCATTTGATTCCATATACCTAATTATGTCCCCCTCGCCTAATCACCCCATTTTTTATGAATCTCTTTTTTTAGGAATTTTTTTCTATTCCTTTTATTTATCATTATCCAACATGGCTACACTCGAAATAGACGAATTCATTGGGGCGAATCATTGCATAGAACTCAATATCAGTATTTGATTGAGGTACGGTCATGCAATTTATTATTTATTATATAAATATTTTCTTTTGGTCAATCGTTGAATTGAAGAATTGACTAAAATCAACTAAAAAGGGAATCCTTTTAGCTAAAAAGGGAATCATTTTAGAAAGCATCTTTCTTTTCTTTTTTTTAATCACCCGCCTGTGATACTCTAAGAATTTTTATTCAAATTATCACTCTTGGTATTTGCTATTGGAATTGAATGAACAAATAATGAACAAAACAATATAAAGAAAATCTTAATTGGCGGGGGGGGGGATGATATAATAAGGCCAAAGAGGAATTTTAGGAAAAAGATCCTTTCGATCTCTTTCCTAAAATTCCCCAATTTCATAATTTTTTTTATACGACTCTTGGTCGTATATTCTGTATTTGTAAGATTTATGGTTGGATATGTATGTTTCCTAAGTCGATTATCGTGAATTACGCATACATTGCCTTGTTCTAAGCTACAAAAAAAGACAATTTCGAAAACGAGTCAATGATGTCCCTCCATAGATTCGCCTATATAAGCCGCAGCTAAAGTTGCAAAAATAAGAGCTTGAATACCGCTTGTAAATAATCCAAGGAACATGACAGGTATAGGAACCACTAAAGGGACTAAAGAAACAAGAACAACAACTACTAATTCATCGGCTAATATATTGCCGAAAAGTCGAAAACTAAGTGATAAGGGTTTTGTGAAATCTTCTAAAATGTTAATGGGTAACAGAATTGGAGTCGGTTGAATGTATTTACTGAAATAACCTAATCCCTTTTTGGAAAGACCCGCATAGAAGTATGCTACTGACGTGAGCAAAGCTAAAGCAACGGTAGTATTTATATCATTCGTAGGTGCGGCTAACTCCCCATGAGGTAACTCTATGATTTTCCAAGGTAAAAGAGCACCAGACCAATTCGAAACAAAAATAAAAAGAAACAGAGTTCCAATAAAGGGAACCCATGGGCCGTATTCTTCTCCAATCTGAGTTTTGCTCACGTCTCGAATGAATTCAAGGACATATTCGAAGAAATTTTGACTGGCAGTCGGAACGGTTTGTGGATTCCGAACGGCTATAAAGGCTGAACCTAATAAGATAGCAATTACAACCCAAGAAGTAATAAGTACTTGGGCATGGACTTGGAACCCGCCTATTTGCCAATAGAAATGTTGGCCTACTTCCACACCGGATATATCGTATAACCCCTTTAGTGTGTTGATGGAACATGATAGAACATTCATATTGCCCTCTGACCGAAATAGAAATTTAAAAGGAATTATTTTGATTCAACCATCTTCTTTTCGACTTGTCTACTTGAATTGTAGATTTTGAATATCTGCTAATTACATAATGTCCACCAGTTTTTGTCTCTTTTTTTTTTTTGGCGATTCAGGAATAGTACCCCAGCCATAAATCCATGGAGTTACCAAAAAAATTGATTTATCTTATTATTAATCAATGATTTCGTATATAGCTAGAGCGACCCTCGCAAATTGCGAATACTAATTTGTTAAGAATTAATCGGATTGAAGCTATAGCGTCATCGTTTGCTGGAATCGAAATATCTGCGAGATCGGGGTCACAATTTGTATCGATTAAACAAATTGTTGGAATTCCCAAAGTGATACATTCTCGAAGAGCCGTATATTCTTCGTGCTGATCGACGATGATTACAATATCGGGTACCCTCGTAATATATTTAATCCCGCCCAGATACGTTTGCAGGCGTGATAATTGTCTCTTCAAAATAGCGGCATCCCTTTTGGGAAGACTGTCGAGTCTCCCCTTTTTTTGTTCCGTTTTCAAATCCCTGAACTTGTGAAGTCTTGTTTCTGTAGTGGACCAATTCGTTAACATACCACCGAGCCATTTTTTATTAACATAATGACACCGAGCCCTTATTGCAGCTCGCGCGACTAAATCAGCTGCTTTATTTTTAGTACCAACAATTAAGAATTGTTTTCCCCTACTTGCTGCATCAAAAACTAAATCACAAGCTTCTGATAAAAAACGAGCAGTTCGAGTCAGATTTGTAATATGAATACCTTTGTGTTTTGCAGATATATAAGGTGCCATTCTAGGATTCCATTTCCGAGTACCATGACCAAAATGGATTCCTGCTTCCATCATCTCTTCCAAATGGATGTCCCAATATCTTCTTGCCATTTCTCCCCCACTTCCTCTTAAAAAAAAAAAGAGACGAGGCGCCCTGAAATAAAGAATTGTTCCGAGGGAACCTTCTCTTCTACCAGAGATTGACCATTGATAATTGATACACGATCCAGGCCATTCATTACTTTCTATTCATTATTATCTTTTTTTTTCTTACCATTAAGAAATCAAATGATCACAAATAGTTAAACGAATCCGCTCCTAGGACTCATTAAACCCTCTAAGCAATTGCTCTGATGTATCATGGAAAGTCGTTGAAATGCAAGAGTCAAATAATTCTCTGTGGTGTAAGAAAATATCTCTCATTTGCCCCCCGAATAAATTCCTTTTTTGTCTTTCCAAAAGAATGGTGTTATGCTGCCTTGAACAGTGCACTAATCCTTTGAATCCGGTACCAACGGGTATTATCCCCCCCAGAACAACGTTTTCCTTCAAGCCTTTCAACCAATCGATACGACCTCGGAGAGCTGCTTTTGCTAAAACTCGCGTGGTTTCTTGAAAACTTGCTTCGGATATAAAACTTTGAGTATTCAGAGATGCTCTCGTTATTCCCAATAAGATAGCTCGATAACAGATCACTTCTTCCAAAGCGCGCCCCGTTCGTTCCGCTCGTAACAATCCAATCAGTTCGCCGGGTAAAAAAATATTAGACATTCCATCTTCTGAAACCAAGACTTTTGATGTTATTTGACGTACAATAATTTCTAGATGCCTATTATGGATCTGCACCCCCTGCGATCGATAAACCTTTTGGATCTTATTAACCAAAGAGATACGACTTTGCACTATAGTTAGCTCAGCACCAATCAAGAATCCCCAGGGAATCCCAAGAATTCTTGTTATACGCGCGTTCCAACCCTCAACTCTCTTTTCTAGGTTCATCGATATTGAATCAAGCGAACGCACTTCTAACACTTGTTCTACTTTTGGAAGACCCTGCGTTATATCACCAGATCTCGATTTTTCATATATAAATGTAACTAATGTATCCCCTTCGTAAAGGATTTCTCCATAATGCCCATGAACAGTTGCTCCAGGAGTAGCCAAATAAGGCTTAGCTGATCGTATTACTACAGAGTTGACTTGAACAATTAAAACTTGACCAGATTTTAGGTGTGGTCCGTTTTTGGTTATACATACATTTTCACAAAGAAACTGCCCAAGACTAATTCTCGGGGACATTTCCTTACAATAATTATGATGGAGAAAATGCCAATTCAAATTAAATGGATTCAAAATGATCTTACTGTCTGTATCAGGATTCGAAATTTCCCCGTTTTCATCCATTAAATAATATTTAAGTATTTGACAAGGCTGTTTTAAATTGTCAAGTTTCAAATATTTAGTTACCGAGAGATGATTATGAGTTATTAAATAGTAAAATGAATAAAAATTCGCAATTTGAAGGACTGTTCCTAAAGGTCCCAACGAATTCCTAATTGGGGTTAGAGAATCTTTTTGAGTTGGAATTGATTGTTTTATCACATTGTGATATTTTACATCGTTCACTGGACCCATTCGAAAATAATTAGATGATGACAAAATTCTCAAAGATTGGCATTCCTTATTTCTATTCAACAACGTACGAATAGTCCCTTGATTTTGGCTAAGTGCTTGATTTTGGCTAAGTGATTGTTCAACCCCCTCCTTGCCAAAAACGGAATAAAACGGATTGCTATTGGTGCGAACGGAACCATTATCAGAGATCAATCCTGAACCTGAAGGATGATTCCTTTTTCTGATATATGAAATTTGGGATTTCACTAAGTTGATTCTTAAGAAATCGCGAATCAGACCATTTGTACGTACTTCAACAAAGGAAGCACAAACCTCTTCGACGGAAGAACTTTTTTTGTCTTGGTCCCAATTCAACACAAAACACGTCCGAACTAATTGAATACTTGTATCAGGAATTCCCCGAGCAGCTTTGCCCTTCCCATAAAGGACATAATTGACAACTCGAAATTTCATATTATCCTTTTCCCGCAGCGGATCCTGGGGGAAGAGTGTTGCTAAATTTATACCGTCCGCTATTTCATATGTGACTACGGGTCGAACCAAAACAAAATACTTTTTCTTGATAGGTGTGATCCGTTGAACATAGATCCATTTTTTCAATTTTTTTGATTCCTTAGTGAATTCCTTAAGTTTTTTTTTTTCACTTTCTGGTGGTATCAAGATGCCACTGTGTCGGGATATCTTATCTATCTCTCCGGGAAAATGGATATCTCCCGAAAATATTTTGAGTTCAATCCCCCCTTTTTTTCTCTCCATTCGCACCAATCCGCCCACTCGGCTTCTTATATTTAAAGTGATTCGTGTATCTACTCCAATGATACTATTATTCCGTACCATTAGGTAAGAAGATTCGGGAAAAATATGCACTTCCTCGGGAATGAAAAAAAGGCGATCTATTTGCATTTGGTATTTTGGCTTAATTTTTTTGAGTCCTCGATACTCAATCAAGTCCTCTTTTTTGACAATTGAATGCGCCCCCAGAGTCCCATATTTAGTAATTCCGGAACTCTTTCTTCTGTATCGAGGATCGTCGAAATAAGCAAGAATACTATTTCTACGGAAAATACCCCCTATGGGTATTTCAATCGAGATCCCTGAATGGGGCATTAGCTCTTTCTCTTGTTCTTGAATCGAGTGGAATGGAATAAGAAATCGATTTCTTTGCCTTTTTGCCAATAAATCCGAATTCGCGTGGAGAATTGCAGGATGTATGAGATTACAATGACCAGTACCTATGATTCTCTTAAATCCCGAATAATCAGATATCTCAAGAATTCCACCTTCTTTTTTAGCAGAAAAATCAGAACGAAATAATTTGTGTCTCGCTTGATCATTATTCACCGAGAGCGAGAGGCTAGAAATCTCTCTTCGTTCGACAGAAAGAGAATGAATATTCATTTGATCTTGATCCTTGTAGAGTGAAAAAGAAACTGCACTAGATCTGCATGAACCCCCCGATAATATCCATAAATGACTTGTTTTTGGCAAGAGGTGTACATTACTATATGTAAATTCGGGTGCATGGTACACATCAGTACTCCAGTGCATTTCTCCCTCTGAATCAGAATAGATATGTTTTCGAACCCTCTCTTTAAAATTCAAAGTGTATGCTCCCGCCTGAATCTCAGCAATCACTTGTTCTGATTCGACATATTGATCGTTTTGAACTAAAAGAAAACTTTTTGGTGGAATAGTCACATTATGCATAATATCTTCACTCTCAATAATTATATCCAAATCTATCGAACATAGAAAAGCAGGATGCCCGTGACGTGTGCGCGTGGGATGAACCAAATCCTCGTTGAATTTGATTTTACCATTAGAAGGGGCTCGTACATGTTCTGCAGTGCCCCCTGTAAATACGCCACCGGTATGAAAAGTCCTTAATGTTAGTTGAGTCCCCGGTTCTCCAATAGATTGACCCGAAATAATACCTACGGCTTCCCCCAATTCAACCAGGTCACCATGAGTCGGACTCCGACCATAGCATAATCGACAGATCCAAGATGTACTCCTACAAGTAAAGGGGGTTCGAATAGATATTGCTTGTGCTCGAAAGGTTATGAGTCGATTGACAAGTCCAATCCCAATATCTTGATTTCTAATGGCGATGCATCGCGGACCCATATATATATCGTCTGCTAATACACGACCAATTAATGTTTGGCTAAAAACCCTTTCCGACAGCATCCTATTTTGATTTTGAGGACTCACAGAAATTCCTCGGATGGTGCCACAATCTGTTCTACGTACAACAATGTGTTGAACTACTTCAACAAGTCTGCGCGTAAGATATCCAGCATCTGATGTTCGTACAGCGGTATCTACAACTCCCTTGCGGGCTCCATAGCAAGAAATTATATATTCTGTTAAAGAAAGTCCTTCGCGTAAATTGCTTTGAATGGGTAAATCAATCATTTGACCTTGGGGATCAGACATTAATCCTCTCATACCCACCAATTGGTGTACTTGAGATGCATTTCCTCTAGCTCCCGAAAAAGACATTATATGGGCTGGATTAAAGGGATCGGTCATCCTAAAATTAGGATTCATTTCTTGTCGCAAATATTCACTTGTAGCATACCATATCTCAATGGATTGACGTAGTTTTTCTATCGCGTGTACATTCCCATAATGATGGTGTTTTTCCAAAATAAAACTTTGTTGTTCAGCATCTTGGACTAGCCATCGCTTAGAAGGTATCGTTAAAAGATCATCAATGCCTAATGAAATAGATGTAGCAGTGGCTTGCTGGAAACCCAGGGTCTTTACTTGATCCAGGATGTGTGATGTATATGCCATTCCGAAGTGATCTATTAACCTGCTAATAAGTCGTTTAATGGCAGTTCCATCTATCATTTTATTGTGAAAGACCAGACTCGCCCGTTCTGCCATAAGTACCTCCGTATTCCGCTGAGTAGGATTCGACAATGGATTTGAGTCAATGATTGGAAAACTTCCTTTTCTCGATCTTGATTCACGTAGAAAGGTCAGCAATGGTGGTCATACTTGAACCGGAAAGGCCCAAGGTGTCATAGAATTACTTAGTTTAGACACCATATGATTAGGTACCATATGAGCAGGCCCGACAAAACCCTTGTATAGCTTCTTCGATTTCTCGATAAAGAGAAATATGGCCAACGGTGGTTCGAATGTATATAGAAAGAATTTCTTTTTTTACACTTCGTACTATTAGATAATGTCCATAAATCTCATGATAGGTACCCAAAGATTCATAGTGAACTTCGATGGGAGCTTCCCTTGAAGCAATAACGCGTTGATCTAATCGCCACCGGAGCCACAAAGGACTATCTAAATTGATTCTTTTCTGCCGATAAGCCCCAATTGCATCATAGGAATTACAAAAAAAGGGTTCTTTCGTATACTTATAGCTATTATCGTCAATTCTTTCATCTTGATAATTTCTTCGATTACATGGATGATACCTATTTGCACAAATACCTCGCCGATTCCCGCTCGTTAATACATAGAGTCCAATAAGCATATCTTGAGTCGGTACGGAAATGGGATCTCCAATA